TTTTAAAAAAATATCGATGTTTTTTCGAAATGTAATGACTAGAAGAGCGACTGATAATAATGATCCACATAAAAGAGCTGCATAGCTCAATAACATCATACTTACGTGCATCATTAACCACTGAGATTGTAGAGCAGGTACTAATATTGCAGATTGATGCATTTCGGTTGAAAGACCCGATGTGGCGAAACCTTGGGTAAAAATAGCACTTGGTGCGGTTATTACGCTTAAATCATTTTTCTGATTCCGTATCTTAGGAATCATATGAATAATGGAGAAACTCCATGAAAGGAAGATTAATGACTCATATAAATTACTTAACGGAAAATGCCCCGAATAAATCCAACGAATAACTAATAATCCTGTTATAGAGAAGAAAGTAGCTATCATCCCTGTTTCCGATGAATTGCGTAATCCTACGATTTCGTGGACTAATAAGGTCATCAAATGAATCGTAATCACAATTGAAATGATCGAAAAAGAGATATGAGTTAATATATGTTCTAAAGTCGCAAATATCATAAAAAGGGGCTCCATTATAGAATTAAAATCGAGAATTAAATACATTATAGGATCCAATCCATTGTGTCCCTTTTAGAGGATGCCGCCACTCGGACTCGAACCGAGATGCTCTAGCACTGCTTCCTAAGAGCAGCGTGTCTACCGATTTCACCATGGCGGCTTACTCGAAATAATAATAAATAATAGTCAATTCATCTTGAATGGTCAAGATTCAAGGATTCAATATAGTTTAGTAAACATTAGAATCCATGAAAAAAGACTTGTTTAAATTCATATTTGAATGTTCACTAACCCTTAGTTAGCATCACCGTAGGGTTCAGTTTTAACAACCAACTTTCATGTATCTATAAACTAAATTCTCCCGAACAGTCGGAACTAGATAGTTTTGCTCTCGGCCGAGGGTCGAGTTATAGAACTCAAAATTGTCCCTTTTTCGATTTTATTTTTTTTTTATGATTTGTTTATCTTATTTCATGTATTGAAAATTAAAAAGATTGATTTTATTAATAAACAAAAAAAAAATAAAATAACTATAATTTCATATTTATCACAATTTTATCACTAAATCCGAGAAATTTTTCTAACGATTTCGATACCTTAGTATCATTACTAATACTCTTCATTGTGTCCATAATTTATGATACTATTTACTAAATCTAATTAGGTTTTTTGGGGGCTAGGCATATAACAAAAAAAACTTTCAATCTCTATCAATTAACTTTTCACAATAGAATATTCTATTGTGAAAAGTTAATTGATAGAGAAAAAAAAAAAAAAATAATACTTAGAGGCCGGTAAACATAAGAATTCTTATTCTACATACCACGGCAGCTAGTTCTAATTAATATTGAGGAGTTCAATACATTCAATACATTAGTTAATGCGAATCATTCATTAAAAAAAATTTGAAGTTCTTCATGGTATGTCGATTTAGATTATTCCAAAATTTTATTACTTGTTTGTCGCACAAAAAAACTTTTTGAATGCCCAGTGGAAACTGATTTAGCTAAAGAAAGAGCTTTTACTGCCATTAAATATCCCTTCTTCTTCCAAATATTTCTACGAATACGTTTTTTTGACATAGAAGTACGTTTTTTTGGAACCGCCATTCAAAAACAAGTACTCATTTTTATCGTTGTATGTGAAAGACATATATTGTTCGAAATAGATCGTTTTTTTAGTAATTATCCATACTTATCCCGTGGATAATAAATAATTTTTTCAAAACATACAAATATACAAATACAAATATATATATATACGTACCCATGACATATCACATATATCTAGGGATAAATAGAATAGATAATAATTTTAAAAAAGTAAAATCATTTTTCTATTAATTGATTAATGATTAAGTTCAGAGTACCATGCCTATAATTTAAATTCAAATTAAATTAGAATTAATTAAATTAGAATTAGATAGAATTAGATAAGTAGTAAATCTCTTAAACAAGATATTCCATTAACTGAGAAAGATGACCTTAAGTCATTTTTTATTTCAGTTCTATACGAAGTAGGAGTATCATAGGATTTCCGAGAAAGATGAGTTTTCTTTAGTGGAATCCCATCAATCAGTTCAAAATAGGTTAGATAATTACTGCAAATAAATTAATTAGAATAACCAGGTCACCTTTTATTGAGTCGAATTATTGATGGATACTATGACCTATATTCGAATCAAGTACTGTTTTTGATATAATTGTTTTTCCTTACTATATATATGATATGGTTATAAATTACTAGAATATAATAATAATAGTAGTAGGAGAATGATTAAAAATCTCATATTCTGTAATATTCCGTATTTTAATAAATATCTTTTTTAGTTAATAACTAATTAATAACTAAGTAATAACCTTTACTTAGTTAGTTAGTCATGTTATTTGATCAACCAATTGTAGTTTTTTGAGTATTTCAAATAAATATCTGAGAAAAAGTCAGAGTAATTAATTAATAATTAAAATATTTTAGTTTTTTCATATTTTTTGTTGATTTCTTTTACTTTTACTATTGTTCCTTTCGAAAGAGATAAGAATTGGTGAATCGGAAACAATTAAATTAATAAGAATAAAAAAAAATTAAAATTTGTTTTTTTATGGAACATACATATCAATATGCATGGATAATACCCTTTCTTCCACTTCCAGTTACTATGTCAATAGGATTTGGACTTCTGCTTATTCCTACAGCAACAAAAAATATTCGTCGTATGTGGGCTTTTACTAGTGTTTTACTGCTAAGTATAACTATGGGGTTTTCGGCCAGTCTGTCTATTCAGCAAATAAATGGAAGTTTTATCTATCAATATCTATGGTCTTGGACCATCAATAATGATTTTTCCTTAGAGTTCGGACACTTGATCGATCCACTTACTTCTATTATGTCAATACTAATTACTACTGTTGGAATCATGGTTCTTATTTATAGTGACAATTATATGTCTCACGATCAAGGATATTTGAGATTTTTTGCTTATATGAGTTTTTCTAATACTTCCATGTTGGGATTAGTTACTAGTTCCAATTTGATACAAATTCATATTTTTTGGGAACTGGTGGGAATGTGTTCGTATTTATTAATAGGTTTTTGGTTTACACGACCGATTGCAGCAAGTGCTTGCCAAAAAGCTTTTGTAACTAATCGTGTAGGGGATTTTGGTTTATTATTAGGAATCTTAGGTTTTTATTGGATAACAGGCAGTTTCGAATTTCGGGATTTGTTCGAAATAGTTAATAACTTGATCCATAGTAATGGGGTCAATTCCTTATTTGCTATTCTCTGCGCCTCTTTATTATTCGTCGGCGCAATTGCCAAATCCGCACAATTCCCCCTTCACGTATGGTTACCTGATGCCATGGAGGGGCCCACCCCTATTTCAGCTCTTATACACGCTGCTACCATGGTAGCAGCGGGAATTTTTCTTGTAGCTCGGCTTCTTCCTCTTTTCATAGTCATACCTTACATAATGAATTTCATTTCTTTAATAGGCGTAATAACGGTACTATTAGGAGCTACTTTGGCTCTTGCTCAAAGAGACATTAAAAGAAGTTTAGCCTATTCTACAATGTCTCAATTGGGTTATATTATGTTAGCTCTAGGTATAGGTTCTTATCGAGCTGCTTTATTCCATTTGATCACTCATGCTTATTCTAAAGCTTTATTGTTTTTGGGGTCCGGATCTATTATTCATTCAATGGAACCTATTGTTGGATATTCACCAGATAAAAGTCAGAATATGGTTCTTATGGGCGGTTTAACAAGATATGCTCCAATTACAAGAACTACTTTTTTATTAGGTACACTTTCTCTTTGTGGTATTCCGCCTCTTGCTTGTTTTTGGTCCAAAGATGAAATTCTTAACGATAGTTGGTTGTATTCACCAATTTTCGCAATAATAGCTTGTTTCACAACCGGATTAACCGCATTTTATATGTTTCGGATGTATTTACTTACTTTTGATGGGCATTTGCGCGTTCATTTTCAAAATTACAGTAGCACTAAAAATAGTTCGTTCTATTCAATATCTCTATGGGGAAAAGCAGCACCCAAAGTAGTCAATAGAAATTTACTTTTATCAACAATAAATAATAAAGTCTCCTTTTTTTCAAAGGATACATATCAAATTGATGATATTATAAGAAATAGAATGCGATACTTTAGTACTTACTTTAGCTTTAGAAATAAATATACTTACATGTATCCTCACGAATCGGACAATACTATGCTATTTCCTCTGCTTGTATTGGTACTATTTACTTTGTTCATTGGATCAATAGGAATTCATTTTGATCAAGGAATAGTAGATTTTGATATATTATCGAAATGGTTAACTCCATCGACAAACCTTTTTCATCTAAATTCGAATTATTCTGTTAATTGGTATGAATTTTTTACAAATGCAATTTTTTCAGTAAGTATAGCCCTTTTCGGACTATTTATAGCATCCATTTTATATGGGTCTGTTTATTCATCTTTCAAGAATTTGGACTTAATCAATTCATTTGTAAAAGGGGGTCCTAAAAGAACTATCTCGGACCAAATAAAAAATGTGGTATACAATTGGTCATATAATCGCGGTTACATAGATATTTTTTATACTAGGGTCTTAATCGTGAGTATAAGAGGATTAGCCGAACTAATTCAGTTTTTTGATAGACGTATAATTGATGGAATTACAAATGGGGTTGGGGTTGCGAGTTTCTTTATAGGGGAAGGGATCAAATATATGGGAGGTGGACGAATTTCGTCTTATCTATTTTTGTATTTATCTTATGTATTAATATTTTTATTAATATTTTTATTTTCAAATTCTTGGGAATCATTAGCATTATGAAGTAGACCATGAATCTTATTTATCCAAAAGATTTCTATGGAATCTTCTGTAGAAGTCATTAAATCATTTATGTTTGCACGTGAATAGAACTTTTTTATTCTTCCACGATATGGTCCGTTCAAAAAAGGATCATACGTTTTAG